GAAAATGGCCCGAATAAATCCAACGAGTTATTAACAATCCTGTTAGACATAAAAAAGTAGCTATCATCCCCTTTTCTGAGGAATAATATGGTTTTCTAATTTGATTGCCCAATAAGCTTATCAAATGAATTGTAATTACAATTGAAACAATAGAAAAGGAAATATGAGTTAATATATGCTCTAAAGTTGAAAATATCATAAAAATGAAAAAACGGGGGATCCCCCCGTATTAATTAAGAAATAGAAATTGGGAATTTAATTTAATTTTATTATAGGATCTATTTGATATCTTTTAGAAGATGGCATGCCGCCACTCGGACTCGAACCGAGATGCTCTAGCACTGCTTCCTAAGAGCAGCGTGTCTACCGATTTCACCATAGCGGCTTGCTCGAACTCATAATAACCTATTTATATTCAATCGTCGAGATTGAACAAGTCAATTCACTCAAATAAGTTTTTTTTAGTAAAAAAAAAAAGAGTTCAAAAAAGTCAATTTAAAGGTTCAGTAGTTTCTTTAAGGTGTCTGGTTTTAGGGCTTTGACGTAGTTTAGCCGATTCTAAAATACGACTCTTGCAACGATAGAATTCTTCGATAGACTAAAAAACTTTTTTCTTTTATTGTCATTATTTCTGGTTTATCTTATTTAATAAATTCAATTTGAAACACAAACTCAATTTTATCAATGAATCTAAAATATGTCTATTTTGTATTACTCCAAATTGCCACTTGTACATATAATAATATCTCAACAATTAAGTTCTTTTATTGATTATTCATTGGGCTGAAAATTGATATGGAAAATACATTAAATATAGTAATATAATAAAAATATAGTAATATAATAAATTAAGAAGTCAGAAAGTTATCCAAAAATCTTTAACACGGAATGGATTAGTTTGAACAATTAATTAATTTGAACTAAAAATATTCTATATACCCTTCCTGATAAATATAAAATTTTTTCATTATTTATTCTTTTAAAGGTCGATGGGGAAAAGAAGACTCCCCACCACCAAAATCTGAATGAAAATATACTAAAAAATTCAAATAAAAAATCTTATATATATTTATTTTATTTTATAATTTAGAAAGAAGAATACTTCTTCTTTTTATAAGATTAAGAGTCTATTTCATATTGATTAGAATAGGAACTGCCAATTGTTAATTTTATATTAACTTTAATATTAAAATATTAACTTTAATATAAAATTAACAAATTACTGAGATATTAATGATATTAATTACTGATCCAATTTTTTTAGTCAAATCCATTCCAAATTATTCCAATATTTTAGGACTTATTTGTTTGTCGTACAAAAAAACTTTTTGAATTCCCGGTAGAAAGAGATTTCCCTAATGACAAAGCTTTTAATGCCGCCCAATATCCTTTCCTTTTCCAAATATTTTTACGAATACGCTTTTTTGATATCGAAGTACGTTTTTTTGGAACTGCCATTTAAAAAAGAAGAAGTTAGTCATTGTTATAGTTGGATGTGAAAGACATCTGTTGTTCAAAACGAATTATTATTTCTTATCTTATATTCATTATCTATTTTTTTTTTATAAAAGATTCTCTTCATAGAAATCTAGATACGTCAAAGATCCGTGAAAATAAAAAATGACTCGAAATAACAAAATTTTGATTCCATACACTATTTGTAAAACCAAAAATTTTTGGTTTTGAACTCTTAGTTCTCATTGTTTATATCTCATCTGCTATGGGATAGAAATCAAAAGAAATAAAGAACCTAAAATACCTTTATTTTAGTCATTCTATATTTTATTTACATGTAATAAAATACCTTGTAAACTTTTGCCTAATAAATTGAGTCTTTTTTTAGTAAAACTTGAAAAAAAAAATACACCTAAACTTTAAAACTCGAATGAGACTAGTAAAAAATCTGTTAAAGGGTATGTAGTTTGATAAAAAAGGATCTCAGTCATTTTTTATCCTTGCTCGATAAAAAGTGCATTTTAGAGCTATAATCTTATAAACTTTCCAAATATTCCTAATAAATTGTTTTGATTGAAATGGAAAACAATAAATCCCATAATGAATTAGTTAATGAGTTTAAATAAACTAACTAAAATCAAGAGGTTTTATTTCATTAGACCAACGACCTTAGTTAATCCTCTAATTCATATTAGCATCAAGTACTCTTTTTAGCCTAAAATTTTATCCTTGCTCTATGAATATTAATAATATTTTTTATTTTCCTACTTTCCTATTATAAGTATTCGTTTTTATATGTCACTTGGTTATATCATTTGACCAATTGTAACTTCTTGTTTTGCATATTTGAACAATTTTGAAAAGACTCAGAATAAATACTAATATAAATATAAATTATTAAATAAGTTAGTGCATATCTTTATTTTTTATTTACTTTTTCGAAAGAGCTAAGATCCGGTGAATCGGAAACAATTAATTAAGAAAAAAAACTTTTTTTATGGAACAGACATATCAATATGCGTGGATAATACCTTTTCTTCCACTT